CTAATACGTTACAAAATTTCGCTTTAGCCAATGATACAAGCAGTTTCATAATTGGAACTAGTGTATCGAGTTTCTTCATACCATTATCCATTAGAAATGCATTTTCTAGCATTTGACTCCGTACCACTGAAGGATTTAGTCGCACACTTGAAATATAGCCCAAAAAGGCAAGAGAACGCTTGGATAATTGGTTTATATAGATCCTCTCTGGTTGTGACCACACATAAAAATAACATTGCCATAAATGGACAAGGTAATATTTCCACTTATTCATCAGAAGAGGCGTATCTTTTGAAACCAGAATTGCTTTTCCTTGATATCTAACATAATGTATAAAAGGATGCTTGAAGACCCGTAGGATAGCCCGAAAATAATTAGCAAATACTTTTACAAGATGTTCTATTTTTCCATAAAAATATACTCGCTCAAAAAAAAACCTATAAGATGTTAACCGTAAATGAGAAGATTGGTTACGGAGAAAAAGTAAAATAGATTCGTATTCACATACATGAGAATTATATAGGAACAAGAATAATCTTCGATTTTCTTTTGAAAAAAAAGAAATCAATTTATTTGGAGTAATAAGACTATTCCAATTACAATACTCGTGAAGAAAAAACCGTAATAAATGCAACGAAGAGGCATCTTTCACCCAATAGCGAATAATTTGAACCAAAATTTCCAGATGGAGGGGGTATGGTATTAATACATCTGACACATAATTCAAATGTGGGAATTTATCCTCTAAAAAAGGAAATATTGAATGAATTGATCGTAAATTATAAGATTTTGTGATTTCTGCTTCTTCTAAGGAAGATACTAATCGTAAGGAAAATGGAATTTCCACAATGAGTGCAAACCCTTCTGATAGAATTTGAGAATACAAATTTTTGTTGTACCCCAAAAAATGATTTTGGTTATAATAATTAGTGGAAATAATCAAATGATTCTGTTGATACATTCCAGTAATTAAACGTTTTACAATTAGTAAACTGGATTTCTTGTCATAACCCACATTTTCCAACAAAATGGATCCATTTAAAAAATGATCATGAGCAAATGCATAAATATACTCCCGAAAGAGAAGTGGGTATAGGAAGTTGTGTTGCCGAGATTTATCAAGTTCTAAATATCCTTGAAATTCTTCCATTTTCAATTAGATTTGAACCAGGGATAGTATAATGAATTTATTGGGTTATCAAATGATACATAGTGCGATACAGTCAAAACAAGGTATTAAAGAATAAGAATATATACCTCGTAAACAGGTAAGACTCATCAACGAACTCTCTATCCGCTCTTTTCTTTTTCCTTCTAATTGGTTTATGTTTATTTTAGGATAACAAGATGGTTAGAAATCCTTTATTTTTTCAACGCAATCGCTCTTTTGATTTTGGAAAAAAAAAAGATCTTTATCAATATACTGCTTCTTCTACACATTCATCTCTACCCCTAATGTAGAATAACTAATAGTTAGGACTCATAAAAAAATCGATAATCCGCTCATGAGAAAAGTCCTTCCCGCATCAAGCACTAATATCTTTTTAACGTATAATTAGATCGGGTAATCATTCAAATTAAGAACATAAGCTCGTTGCTTTTTATTTCTCTAGAATTGGAGCCCTAGAGCTCTATCCATTTATTCATTCGACCCGACTTGAAATTTATTTTGTTCCACATCAAGAATTCAAACAAGCTTTTGAACCCATCAGGTAAAAATATTCCCCGAATTCCCCATTGATACGACATGCTGTTTTTTCCATTCATTCCTTTCAGGATCAGTCGTGGTCTTACAAACTCTACCGATAGTATGGACGAATCTGTTACTTCATACAAATGTGTAAAAGATGCTAGCCGCACTTAAAAGCCGAGTACTCTACCATTGAGTTAGCAACCCGAATAAAAAAAAGAATTAGTATGTGCAGATACAATCAGAATCAAAAACGAAATGGAATTGCACGACGTAATCAAATAAAATATCAAATGGAATCAAATAAAAAAAAAAATGGATATACCGTCTCTTGTATCTTATCTTATGTTATCCCTTCTTAGATTATCTATTTTTTTTTGAATCAAAATTTGTATATCACACAAAAGTAACTTCTTGTATCACAGAAAATCCAATGAGCCCATCATGTGAATTGAATGAAGTAAAATCAAAAAAAAACCAAGTCTATGAAGCGGAGATAACTAGATCTATTTATCTACAATCGGATTATATTTGTTTGATCCACTGTTGTCAATATGAATGTGAATAGTGAAAAACGAATACAATGGAGAACACAAAAGAATAAAAAAAAAAAAAAAATAGAAATAACAATTTCAATTGAATATCTTTCTTTTTTTATTTATATTTCATTATTCAATTGAATTAGTCAATTGAAATATCTATTTATTAATATTTCATCTATAAATTATATATTTCTATTAATTGAAATAAATAGAAATAGGAAAATATATATATATATAATATATATAAAATATATAATAATTAAAATGAAAAAAAGAGAAAATAAATAAAAAAAGAAAAAACTACGGAGTTGTGTTGGATTGGCACGATAGAGATAATGAACATAAATAGAAAAAAAAAGTGTAGGCGAAAGAATAAATTAAGGTAAGGAAGAAGTAAAGTAGAAAAAAATCTCGGGTTTATTCAATCAATAAATAAATATAAGTAGAATAAACAAGCGTAATCCCCTGTGTTTTTTTATTTGTTCATAGATTTCCAACAAAAACCAACCCATTGATGGTAATGTCCAAATTTTCTATTTCTAGTATAAAACCAATTATTTCATTTATTCACTTGATTGATCTTTAATAAATAAGTGTAGTAGAACAAGAGAGGGGGGAAATAATAGAGAAAAGGTTATCCAAAGCTATAGACAAGTCATCCACACCCTCTTTTTTTTTTTTATTTCATTAATTGCATTTTTCGGTTATTGATTCAGGTCAAATTCCGTAAAAACCGCAGCCCTCTTTGAAATATCATGAACAGTTCCTGTAGGTTGAGCACCTTTTTCAAGAAAATATAGAATTGCAGGAACATTTAAATAGGTTTGATTCTTTATCGGATCATAAAAACCCACTTTACGAAGATCTCTTCCCTCTCTTCGGGATCGAACATCAATTGCAACGATTCGATAAACGGCTCATTGGGATAGATGTAGATTAACAATACCCCCCCCAGAACCGTATAAGAAGTTTTCTCCTCGTACGGCTCGAGAAAATTTGAAGTTATGTATATGTATAGAATTCTAATTAATGTAAAATAGATCCATAGATTATCAAATCAATTAGACTATGATTTCATTTTTTTTTGATTCTTTTCCAAAAAAGAAATTCAAAAAAAAATTCTTATTTGTATCCTCATAACTCAAGTTGGGTAACTCTCACTCAAAGGAAAACCTTTAAGCATTTCATTTATTGAGCCGTCTATAACCCCCTTTTTGCCTGTCTCCTTTAGAATCTATTCTATTCTTCATTCTGATCTAGTTTAGTTATTGAGACAATTAACAAGTTTAGTTATTAAAACAATTAAAAAAGGTATTTCCTTGTTCCGGGATCCTTTATCTTTGCTTTGAATCATTGGGTTTAGACATTACTTCGGTGATCTTTAATCCTTTCAAAATGGCAGCAACATACCGTTTTTTGTGATTTCTTTTTCTCAAAGAACCATATGAATGATTGATTCTCGCGTGATACACTTTTGATCAAAAGAGTTTTCCTAATTCCAACAAATTTGATGTTTGAATTTGAAACTTGCTTGAATTGGATCCTTTCGATTTCTATATCGAAAATATACTTACGAAGTTGTTTCAACTTATTGATTGACACTAACCCTAGATCTCCGCCCCTGATAAATGAATTAATACTTTCTACTCGAGCTCCATCATGTAATATTTACATTAAAACTTCCCCAAAATGAAATGAGGGTTATAGTGGAACAGAACAAACGATGTCGAGCCAAGAGCATCTTCATTCCTATATATAAAAGAAAATGGTGGATGTAAGATAAGAATCCACAGTTGATCATGTCCTTCAAGTCGCACGTTGCTTTCTACCACATCGTTTTAAACGAAGTTTTACCATAACCTCTAGTTTCTTGGAACTGGTATGTAATTGATTCAATTATGGAATCATGAATAGTCATTGGTTTAGTTGGTACATAGTTATCTATACTGTTATGAATGGGTAGTTTCTTAAAAAGTATCAGCAAGAATTCCATTTTTTTTTGAAACCCACATTTTCTTTTAGATATTGGATTTTCTTTTAGTATATTGGATGAATACAATTTTTTGTATGAATGCAATATTTATTTAATATGAAATGGAATATATATATTATTCTTTTTTTTTTTTTATTTCTATAAATTTAGAAAAAATTACGAATAAATAAGAAATACGTTCTTTTTGAATCCGCATTTTCAAGTTTCTTGATAGGATGGATTCGCCAGTTTAACACTTCTTCAAGTACCAAGGATTCATAGGAAATCATTCAAAATAATTGATTGAAAGTTTTCTACCTCGATATTATTATTTGACTAAAGTTTTCCAATAAGGGAAGGGACATTTTATTATCTTTTATTATCATAAAAAAAACCTATTCGAATTAACCCATCAATGATTTAAAACAAATAGATAGATCAAAAACAAATCCAATTTTTTTTTTACTCTAAATTTTTTTAGCCTAAACCGGTCTTAAGAGACTTAATCCCATTGATTCAATTCAATTAGTACCAAAAACGCAAGCCCTTCGTATTTATAATTCCACATAAATCCACAGAAATAAAATAATCAAGTTGCACACACCATTTAAGGGATAGAGAATAAGAGAGGCTTTCACATTTCGATTTTGAATTTAAATGACATCATGGAAAATATATGAGACGTAAGGTTTTTTTATGAATAACGAATTTCAAATATGAATATGAAAGATATGGACATACGATGAAAAGCCCGTCCTACTTTTTTTTTCATTAAAAAAGTCTTTTTTTTTATCTATGTTCCCATCTTTTACCTAGATAAAAAATGGATTCAATTCCATCTACGTCTTATGGTATTTAAACTCGATTAAATTTGTGAAAAAAATATGATTTAGAGACGAATCAAAAATAAGAAAAATAATGATAAGAAAGAAGAATCACATTCTATCTAATATTAGACTCTTAAACAGAAGGTTGTTCAAAAAAGGCAATCTTTTTTTGATATGATAATTTTGATATGATTATATCATATATAATATTATGGAATATTATGATATATAATATCATAATACTATGATATATATAATACGCATACTCTGGGACGGAAGGATTCGAACCTCCGAATAGCGGGACCAAAACCCGTTGCCTTACCACTTGGCCACGCCCCATTTCTATTCAAGACTAATAAACACTAATATTGTTATTGGTTGTTCGTCAATTCCAGTCCAAATATTGATAGAATCAATTAGATTGTTGCTAGGATTTTGATACGTGTAGATATCGAATGAAACTGAATTTATTGATCATTAGATATAATTCAATTAAGATATTGTATGAAAGTAGGATTTCTTCTATATCTATTTTGATTTGAGAATGGAAGGATTTTTGATTGGCTGAGTTCAAATCAAAGAAAAGAAAGGTTTTTTGACCTACCTTATGTTATTAATTTTTACCTTATATCAATAATAAGATATTAATAACTCAATCAACTCAAAAAAAAATTATCTTCAAGAACAAAATGTTTGTTATGCTTAATATTTTAAGTTTAATCTGTATCTGTCTTAATTCTGTCCTTTATTCAAGTAGCTTTTTCTTAGCCAAATTACCCGAGGCCTACGCTTTTTTGAATCCAATAGTAGATATTATGCCAGTAATACCTGTGTTCTTTTTTTTATTAGCTTTTGTGTGGCAAGCTGCTGTAAGTTTTCGATGAGATTTTTCATACTGTCCTAGAAAAATTCATGATTTACTCGAAAAAAAAATTCTAACAATTTCTAATATAAGATCAGATAAGTCTTACATACAGTCTGAACCGTTAAGTTCAATATTGAAATTCTTGTATAGCTGTGCTAAATCTAGATCACTCTCATTTTCTTGTTATAACTTTTTTTTCCATTGAACGACCCTATTAGAGTCCCCCACAATATATAATTGTTGGTATAAAAGAAAATTTTCATTAATAAACAACTCAACTCTGATTTTCTGAAATTTTTTTTTTTTTTTCTAGAAATCACTTCATTTCTTGGTGTCAAAAAATAGGGTATGCAGTATAAAAATAGAGAATCTATTCTCTTTTTTTTTTTTGAAAAAAAAAAAATGCTATTGGAGATTGTGTAATGCTTACTCTAAAACTATTTGTTTATACAGTAGTGATATTCTTTGTTTCTCTCTTCATTTTCGGATTCCTATCTAATGACCCGGGACGTAATCCTGGACGTGAAGAATAAAAAATCAGATTTTTGTTTTCCTTGCTTGATTTGCAAATTTTTATCTATTCCACATCTTTCTTTAACTATATAAAAAAAAAAAAAATACCAAGTCATCGACAGAAACGGAAAGAGAGGGATTCGAACCCTCGGTACGAAAAACGCGTACAACGGATTAGCAATCCGACGCTTTAATCCACTCAGCCATCTCTCCCCCAATTGAAAAATGAAAAAGAATAATTAAATTACTATGATACATTAAGTAAGGCTTGAAAAAAGCCCTTCTTTATCTCTCTTTATTATTTTATTATATCTTTATTATTTATTATATAGATAGCTATATAAAGCTATATATAGATAATATATATCTAAAAACTTTTATCAGAAATTCCAATTCCATTTAGATTTTAAATAAAGTAAGGGCTCAAAAGAGATATCTACAATCCAATATTTGAATATATAAATACCAATCTATTAAATGTTAATAAAAAAAATTTTGAATAAATTCAGAAAATAAAAAAAAAAATGAAAATATATTAAATAATAAATAAAATCAATAAAAGTACCTTGTTTATTTCGTCCGAAAAGTCCCTTTTTATTTCCACGGCCTGGCCTGGTCAGTACCTAGCCGGGCTTTTTTTTTTGTTCCAATGAATCGTAGAAAAAATGATTTATTTTATTTGAAAACTAAAAATTCTTTTGAAATAAAATAACAAAAATCGAAACAACAATCATATCATAAGAAGGATTATTTCGATTCCTATGATACAGAATCAAAGTGCCATTTCTTATTATTCTTTCTTTTTTTATTTACTTTTTTTTACTGGAATAAAAAAAACTTATCATTTAATTAGTTAAATGAGTCCTCGTTTACTAATCTCATTAGTCTTCCTGATAAAAATATGTCAACGCTCTCATTTTCATGATTTTTTTTCTGATCCTTTTTTTTTATTACTTATTACTATGACCTATTTTTGTGTTCGACAAAAGGTCGATTTATATGCAATAATAGCATTGTAGCGGGTATAGTTTAGTGGTAAAAGGGTGATTCGTTCTATTAACCCTTTAATAGTTAAAGGGTCTTTCGTTTGATTTATATTTCGATCAAAAACTTTATTTCTTAAAAGGATTCAATCCTTTTCCTATCGATGAAAAATTCGAGGAAAAATAGAAATTCTCGTGATTTGTATCCAAGAGTCCGTTATAAATTGAAAAAATTGGATCATGAAATTACGAAACATAATTTATTTTTCAATTGGATCCATACTTCCAATTGAACGAGTAAGGAATCCATGGATAAAGGTAGAAAGAACGGTCTATTTCTAATCGTAACTAAATCTTCAATTTGAGATTTATATAAGGGAGATTGAAGCAAAACAAAATAGCTATTAAACAATGTCTTTGGTTTACTAGAGACATCGACAGATTATATTGTTTTAGCTCGTTGGAAACAAAAAAGACTTTTCCTAAGGATTATTTCAAATAGAAATAGGGAACGAAGTAACTAGAAAAGATTGTTAGAATCCTCTTTTCTTCTATAGGGATCATCTATAAAGCAGGTCCTTTTGAATGCATTCAGACAGAAAGGCTGACATAGATGTTATGGGTAGAATTTGTTTTTTTTTCGTTTACATCTTTTTTTTCCATCTTCCATAAAGGAGCCGAATGAAATCAAAGTTTCACGTTCGGTTTTGAATTAGAGACGTTCAAAATGATGAATCAACGTCGACTATAACCCCTAGCCTTCCAAGCTAACGATGCGGGTTCGATTCCCGCTACCCGCTTATCTTATATATTTTATCTTCTATTTTTTTTATTAAAATGATATCGTCATTTTATAGATTTATTATTTTTTGATTACTATATTTCGAAATTCATAATAGACAAATATTTTTGAATTGATTCATTTCAAATTCGAATATTTTAATTCTATTTTTTAATATAAAAAATTTTTATTATATAAAGTACTCTATATTATTTTATAAAATAAGATAATTGAATTAATATAGAATAAAATGAATCTAGAATTACTATAAATCATAATAAGATAAATTTTACAATTGAATTTACAATTCAATTAATGGAATGCATCATTGAATTGAATAAGCAATTTCCGGAATTCGTGCACATCTTTTTTTTTTATGAACAAAAGATGTGCAAATAAGAAAAAAAAATAGGAGTGAAATTAACTGTGACACGTTCATTCAAAAAAAATCCTTTTGTAGCAAATTTTTTATTAAAAAAAATAAATAAGCTTAACACAAAGGAAGAAAAAGAAATAATAATAACTTGGTCACGAGCATCTACCATTATACCCACAATGATTGGTCATACTCTTGCTATTCATAATGGAAAGGAACATTTGCCTATTTATATAACAGATCGTATGGTAGGGCATAAGTTGGGAGAATTTGTGCCAACTCTAAATTTCCGGGGGCATGCGAAAAATGATAATAAATCTCGTCGTTACTAATTTAAATTAATAAAATCAGAAAATCAAATGAATAGAGATAAAATAAAGATATTTAAGATTCATTAGTGAGAGGTGAACTATGATAAAGAAGACAAAAAATAATGGATATACAGAAGTATACGCTTTAGGTCAACATATATGTATGTCCACTCACAAAGCACGAAGAGTAATTGATCAAATTCGTGGACGTTCTTACGAAGAAACACTTATGATACTGGAACTCATGCCTTATCGAGCATGTTATGCCATTTTAAAATTGGTTTATTCTGTAGCAGCAAATGCTAGTCACAATATGGGTCTCAACGAAACGAATTTAGTCATTAGTAAAGCTGAGGTCAACAAAAGTATTACTGTGAAAAAATTAAAACCTCGAGCTCGAGGCCGAAGTTATCCGATAAAAAGACCCACTTGTTGTATAACTATTGTATTGAAAGATATATCTTCTTTAAATGAAGAAGAGTGTAAAAAATCCGAATACTCCATATTATGCTTAAAAAAACCTAGATGTATAAATAAATACACGGATATTACATGTTATAATATGGATAATAATGGGGGAGTATGGGACAAAAAATAAATCCACTCGGTTTTAGACTTGGTGCAACCCAAGGACATCATTCTATTTGGTTTGCACAACCAAAAAAGTATTCTGAAGGTTTACAAGAAGATCAAAAAATACGAGATTGTATCAAAAATTATGTAAAAAAAAATATAAGAATATTCTCCGGTGTTGAGGGAATTGCACGTATCGAGATTCAAAAAAGAATTGATCTCATTCAGGTAATAATCTATATGGGCTTCCCAAAGTTATTAATAGAAAGTGGTTCTCGAAGAATCGAAGAATTACAAATGAATGTACAAAAAGAGTTTAATTTTGTCAACCGAAAACTAAACATTGCTATTACAAGACTTGAAAACCCTTATGGAAACCCTACTATTCTTGCAGAATTTATAGCCGGGCAGCTAAAGAATAGAGTTTCATTTCGAAAAGCAATGAAAAAAGCTATTGAATTAACTGAACAGGCAGGTACAAAGGGAATTCAAGTACAAATTGCAGGGCGTATAGACGGAAAAGAAATTGCACGTGTTGAATGGATCAGAGAAGGTAGGGTTCCTCTACAAACCATTCGAGCTAAAATTGATTATTGTTCCTATACAGTTGCAACTATCTATGGGATATTAGGGATTAAAATTTGGATATTTGTAGACGAGGAATAATAAGCCTTTCCTCAATTTGTCTTTCTATTTTATTCAATGATACAACAAAAAAAATTCATTTTTTTTTGAATAGTAAATGATAAATTCTATAGGCTTGAATAAAAATTCAATTAATTATTTGAAATAATTGCTATGCTTAGTGTGCGACTCGTTGGTTTTTCTGTTAGGATAAAAATAGACCTGACCATAACATAATATGAACTCATAATTCAAAAAAAAAAAAAAATAACCAACTCATCGTTTCACATTATCTGGATCAAAAAAAGAAAGCAGTCAAGATATGTTATACTGGGCATGTCATATCATTGTAGCAACTGAAATCTTTTTTGCATAAACAAAAACACCAATCTAATTATCAATTGTGAAGCATTAAAAGTATACGGATAAATGGAAGGGTGAAAGAAAGAGAGAAAAAGAATATCAATGATATAAGATTCCAATATGGAATATGTAAGGTCTATGAGTCATCTCATAAAAGGTAGTGTAAAAAAACAGCAATACTGATTGATTCATAATTAGATTAATCTGTTAATAGAAGAAAAAAGCCAAGAGCCCTGAGTCAATAAAGACTGAGAAGATTGACTCAACAACAAATTTCATTCATTAGGGGCTCCATTGTAAAATTAAGACCTAACCATTAATCAAGAAATGATGGGGACGAGGGAACCCAAGAATACATAATATTTTATTGAAAATAAATATTAATGATTCATTGGGTAGGATGGCGGAATCCACCCAAGACCAATCCATTAATTCGAAAAGGTCATTTCATGGGCTAAGCTTAGAACGTAAATAGATATAAAAAGAGTAAATATTCGCCCGCGAACTTTTTTTTATTGGCTTGAATTTCTATATTTTGGTCGCTCAAAGACCCCCAAAAAAATAATAGATAATAAAAGAAAAGAGAAACAAAAATCAAATAAAGATTCCATTATTTATAAGACCTTCAAAAAAATTATCTATAATTTTTTTGAATATTTAAAATATATAAATATGTAAATCATGTATAAATAGAATACATATTTAGTTCTATCTCAAAAAAAGAAGAGATAAAAATCGATAATAGATTAGATGAAATCTCAAAGAATACCCTAATTCAGTCTATTATTGACACTATATATGTATAGTCTATTCTTTTGGAATCGTTTCATTCGTGAGGAGCTGGATGAGAAGAAACTCTCATGTCCGGTTCTGTAGTAGAGATGGAATTGAGAAAAAACAACCATCCACTATAACCCCAAAAAAACTAGATTTCGTAAACACCATAGAGGAAGAATGAAAGGAATTTCGTATCGAGGTAATCATATTTGTTTCGGTAGATATGCTCTTCAGGCACTTGAACCCGCTTGGATCACATCTAGACAAATAGAAGCAGGACGAAGAGCAATGACACGAAATGCACGACGTGGCGGAAAAATATGGGTACGTATATTTCCAGACAAACCAGTTACAGTAAGACCCACGGAAACACGTATGGGTTCGGGGAAAGGATCTCCTGAATATTGGGTAACTGTCGTTAAACCGGGTAGAATACTTTATGAAATGGGCGGAGTAGCAGAAAATATAGCCAGAAAAGCTATTTCAATAGCGGCGTCCAAAATGCCTATACGAACCCTATTCATTATTTCGGGATAGGAATGTAGAATCAAAGGAAAGTGGTCTTTGGTATGCAAAAAAAAATTGCCATTTCAAATTTCTTTTTTGTTTGGTTTGAACAAACAATATTTCTTTTTGTTTTTTTTAGCCCTTTGAATTGAAAGAACAGATTCACAAAAATAATATGATTCAACCTCAAAGCCATTTGAATGTAGCGGATAACAGCGGGGCCCGAAAATTGATGTGTATTCGAATCATAGGAGCTAGTAATCGACGATATGCTCATATTGGTGACGTTATTATTGCTGTAATCAAAGAAGCAGTCCCAAATACACCTCTAGAAAGATCAGAAGTGATTAGAGCTGTAATTGTACGTACTTGTAAAGAACTCAAACGTGAAAACGGTATGATAATACACTATGATGACAATGCTGCGGTTGTTATTGATCAAGAGGGAAATCCAAAAGGAACCCGAATTTTTGGTGCGATCCCCCGCGAATTGAGACAGTTAAATTTCACTAAAATTATTTCATTAGCACCTGAAGTGTTATAAGATGAGACCGAGATATAGTTAGAATATTTGAATGAAATTAATTAATAGATTGTATCTCACGTATATACTTTTCAAAAAAAAAAAAAAAATATTGAATAAATAAAGAGCATGTTAATTATATTAAAATTCGAAAGAAACACTCATTTTGGTTTATCATGGGTAAGGATACTATTGCTAACCTAATAACCTCTATACGCAATGCTGACATGACTAGAAAAGAAATGGTTCGAATACCATCTACTAACATCACTGAAAACATTGTGAAAATACTTTTACGAGAAGGTTTTATTGAAAACGTAAGGAAACATTTTAAAAACAACCAAAATTTTTTGGTTTTAACCCTACGACATAAAAGGAATAGGAAAGGACCATTTAAAAGTTTTTTTAATTTAAAACAGATCAGTAGACCTGGTCTACGAATCTATTCTAACTATCAAAAAATTCCTAGAATTTTAGGAGGGATGGGGGTTGTAATTCTTTCCACTTCTAGGGGTATAATGACAGACCGAGAGGCTCGACTAGAAAAAATGGGCGGAGAAATTTTGTGTTATATATGGTAATCTTTATAATATGCTAATTATATACAAAACTTCCCTATCTCTTTTTTGTAAAAAAAAAAGAGAGGATTTCTAATATGATATAAGTCTTGCTTCATTAGTTGATACTTCAAGGGTTTTCACCAAAAATGAAAGAACAAAAATAAAGTGATGAAGGTTTAATTACAGAACCCCTGATATGTTCCGGGTTCGTTGTCATTTAGATAACGGAGATAGAATTATAGATTTTTTTTAGGACCGATTCAACATAGTACTATACATATACTAGCGCGGAATAGTGTTAAAATGAAAGTAAATTTTTATGATTCAACCATAGAACGTATAGTTTTATAAACTACAAAACAAAGATTTAAATAATTTTTTTGGTTTTCAATTTCAATATTTTTTGTTTTTGTTTTGTAAGGATACACTTATAAATTCAAAATTTCAAGAAACTTATTTTCTTCAAATAGGTAGATTCGCAATTAAAGTAAGGAATGACAGACAAATATGAAAATAAGAGCCTCCATTCGTAAAATTTGTGAAAAATGTCGACTGATCCGTAGGCGGAAACGAATTATAGTAATTTGTTCCAACCCGAGACATAAACAAAGACAAGGATAATCTTTCTCTAAAAAACTAAAAAAAAAAAAGATCTGTTTTAACATGAAATGGATATATCCATATATCTCTGATTTTTATTTATGAGATGATAAAATATGGCAAAACCCATACCAAGAAGTGGTTTACGTAGAAATGGACGTATTGGTTTACGTAAAAGTACGCATAAAATACCAAAGGGAGTTATTCATGTTCAAGCAAGTTTCAACAATACAATTGTGACTGTTACGGATGTACGGGGTCGAGTAATTTCTTGGTCCTCCGCCGGTACTTGTGGATTCAAAGGTACAAGAAGGGGGACGCCATTTGCGGCTCAAACCGCAGCAGGAACTGCTATTCGGACAGTAGTGGATCAAGGTATGCAACGAGCGGAAGTCATGATAAAAGGCCCCGGTCTCGGACGAGATGCAGCATTAAGAGCTATTCGTCGAAGCGGTATACTATTAAGTTATATATGTGATGTAACTCCTATGCCCCATAATGGCTGTAGGCCCCCTAAAAAAAGACGTGTGTAAAAATAACCATTAACTCGATTTCAAGAGAAATAAACAATTCAATAATTTGATCAAATAATATTACTATGGTTCGAGAGAAAATAAGAGTATCTACTCGGACACTAAAGTGGAAATGTCTTGAATCAAGAGCAGACAGTAAACGTCTTTATTACGGACGCTTTATTCTGTCTCCACTTATGAAAGGTCAAGCAGATACAATAGGTATTGCGATGCGAAAAGCTTTGCTTGGCGAAATAGAAGGAACATGTATCACACGTGCAAAATCTGAAAAAATATCACATGAATACTCTACCCTAATAGGTATTCAAGAATCAGTCCATGAAATTTTAATGAATTTGAAAGAAATTGTATTGCGAAGTAATCTGTATGGAAGTGGTGGCGCGTATATTTATGTCAAGGGTCCTGGATATGTAACGGCTCAAGATATCATCTTACCACCTTCTGTGGAAATCATTGATAATATGCAGTATATAGCTAAACTAACAGAACCAATCAATTTTTGTATTGAATTACAAATAGAGAGAAATCGAGGATATCGTATACAAACCCCAAATAACTTTCAAGACGGAAGTTATTCTATAGACGCTGTATTCATGCCTGTTCGAAATGCGAATCATAGCATTCATTCTTATGTCAATGGGAATGAAAAACAAGAAATACTTTTTCTCGAAATATGGACAAATGGAAGTTTAACTCCTAAAGAAGCACTTCATGAAGCCTCTCGGAATTTGATTGATTTATTTATTCCTTTTTTACATGCGGAAGAAGAAAATTTCCATTTGACCAACAATCAACACAAAATTACTTTACCCATTTTTACTTTTCATGATAGATTGGCTAAACTAAGAAAAAATAAAAAAGAAATAGCATTCAAATCCATTTTTATTGACCAATCAGAATTGCCTCCTAGGATCTATAATTGCCTCAAAAGATCCAATATACATACATTATTAGACCTTTTGAATAATAATCCAGACGAGCTTATGAAAATTAAAAATTTTCGCATAGAAGACATAAACCATATATTAAACATTCTAGAAATAGAAAAGCATTTCATATAAATTGGAAATCCATTGGATT